TTTTGTTTTGGTTCGACCCGTAGTCACATATGAAATATCCGATGGGATAAATTTAGCAACACTTTTCCCTCGTGATATCTTGCAGGAAAAGGATAATGTCCAATTTAGAGTTGTCAATTATATCCTTTATGGAAATGGCAAGTCAATTCGAGGAATTTATCACACAAGTATTCAATTAGTTCGGACTTGCTTAGTATTGAATTGGGACCAAGAACAAAATGGTTCTATAGAAGAGGTTCATGCTTCCTTTGTTGAGGTAAGGGCAAATGATCTAATTCGCGATTTCATAAGAATTGAGTTAGTCAAGTCCACTATTTCGTATACCGGAAAAAGGTATGATAGGGCAAGTTCCGGATTGATTCCCGATAATGGATTAGATTGCACCAATATCAATCCTTTTTATTCCAAGGCGAAGATTCAATCACTTAGCCAACATCAAGGAACTATTGGTATGTTGTTGAATCGAAATAAGGAATGCCAATCTTTGCTAATTTTGTCATCATCCAATTGTTCTCGAATTGGTCCATTCAATAGTTCGAAATATAACAATGTGACAAAAGAATCGGATCCCCTAATTCCAATTAGGGATTATTTAGGTCCCTTAGGCGCTATTGTACCTAAAATATCGAATTTTTATTCATCTTACCATTTAATAACTCATAATCAGATCGTGTTAAAGAAATATTTGCTACTTGACAATTTGAAACAGATTTTCCAAGTACTTCAAGTACTTAAATACTGTTTAATAGATGAAAATAGGAGGATTTATAATCCCGATCTATGCAGTAACATCGTTTTGAACCCATTCCATTTGAATTGGTGCTTTCTCCATCATGATTATTGTGAAGAGACATCGATCAAAATTAGCCTTGGACAATTTATTTGTGAAAATGTATGTCTATTTAAATACGAACCACACGTAAAAAAATCTGGTCAAATTTTAATTGTTAATGTCGACTTTTTAGTTATAAGATCGGCTAAGTCTTATTTGGCTACTCCTGGAGCAACTGTTCATGGTCATTATGGGAAAATCCTTTACGAAGGAGATACATTAGTTACATTTATATATGAAAAATCGAGATCTGGTGACATAACGCAAGGTCTTCCAAAAGTAGAACAAATCTTAGAAGTGCGTTCGATTGATTCAATATCGATGAACCTCGAAAGGAGAGTTGAAGGTTGGAACGAGCGTATACCAAGAATTCTTGGGATCCCCTGGGGGTTTTTGATTGGAGCTGAGCTAACCATAGCCCAAAGTCGTATCTCTTTGGTTAATAAGATCCAAAAGGTTTATCGATCCCAGGGGGTACAGATCCATAATAGACATATAGAGATTATTGTACGTCAAGTAACATCAAAAGTGTTGGTTTCAGAAGATGGAATGTCTAATGTTTTTTCGCCTGGAGAATTAATCGGATTGTTGCGAGCGGAACGAGCAGGGCGCGCTTTGGACGAATCAATCTGTTATCGGGCAATCTCATTGGGAATAACAAGAGCGTCTCTGAATACTCAAAGTTTCATATCCGAAGCAAGTTTTCAAGAAACCGCTCGAGTTTTAGCAAAAGCTGCTCTACGAGGTCGTATTGATTGGTTGAAAGGCCTGAAAGAGAACGTTGTTCTGGGGGGGATTATACCTGTTGGTACCGGATTCCAAAAATTTGTGCACCGTTCAAGGCAAGACAAAAACATTTATTTGGAAATCAAAAGAAAAAATCTATTCGAGTTGGAAATGAGAGATATTTTGTTACACCATAGAGAATTATTTTGTTCTTACGCGACAAACAATTTCCATGAGACAAATTTACATGAGACATCAGAACAATCATTTATGCGATTTAATGATTCCTAAGAGCGGGTTCATTTTCACTTTAACTATCTTTTAACTATACTGGTCTGATTATTGATTTGGTAATAAATAAAATAAGTAATTAAAAAAAATTATGGTTTGTGCCGTGTATCAATGGTCAATCCCCGGTAGAAGGTTCCATCGGAACAATTATTTATTTCAAGGTACCTCGTCTCTTTGTTAATAATACGAAAAAGAAAAAACAAAAAGGAAGTGTGGGAAAAAATGACAAGAAGATATTGGAACATCAATTTGGAAGAGATGATGGAAGCAGGAGTTCATTTTGGTCATGGTACTAAGAAATGGAATCCTAGAATGGCCCCTTACATTTCTGCAAAGCGTAAAGGTATTCATATTACAAATCTCGCTAGAACTGCTCGTTTTTTATCAGAAGCCTGTGATTTAGTTTTTGATGCAGCAAGTAGGGGAAAAAACTTCTTAATCGTCGGTACCAAAAATAAAGCATCGGATTCAGTAGCATCAGCTGCAATAAGGGCTCGGTCTCATTTTATTAATCAAAAATGGCTCGGTGGTATGTTAACGAATTGGTCCACTACGGAAACGAGACTTTATAAGTTCAGGGACTTAAGAGCAGAAGAAAAGATGGGGAAACTCAACCGTCTCCCCAAAAGAGATGCAGCAATGTTGAAGAGAAAATTATCTACCTTGCAAACATATCTCGGTGGGATCAAATATATGACGGGATTGCCTGATATTGTGATCATCGTTGATCAGCAAGAAGAATATACGGCTCTTCGAGAATGTGCCATTTTGGGGATTCCAACGATTTGTTTAATCGATACAAATTGTGACCCAGATCTTGCAGATATTTCGATTCCAGCCAACGATGACGCTATAGCTTCAATTCGATTGATTCTTAACAAATTAGTATCCGCAATTTGTGAAGGTCGTTCTAGCTATATAAGAAATCGTTGATTATGATTAAGATTAAGAATAATAAAATTAGTTAATGTTAATTTTGGATCGGTTACTTTTTTTTGAATTTTTAAAAATAGAAAAAAAAGAACTGGGGATATTGATATATATTATGATGTTATGTGATTTCTTGGTATCCTAAATATATGATTAATGATTCAAGTTGGTGAGTTGAGAAAGAAATGGTTGAATCAAACTAATTCCTTTTTTGAAGTTCAATTTCTATCAGAGGACAATATGAATGTTATACCATGTTACATTAAAACACTCAAGGGGTTATACGATATATCGGGTGTAGAAGTAGGCCAACATTTCTATTGGCAAATAGGAGGTTTACAAATCCATGCCCAAGTACTTATCACTTCTTGGGTCGTAATTGCTATCTTGTTAGGTTCAGCCATCATAGCTGTTCGGAATCCACAAACCATTCCGACCGACGGTCAGAATTTCTTTGAATATGTCCTTGAATTTATTCGAGACTTGAGCAAAACCCAGATTGGAGAAGAATATGGACCTTGGGTTCCTTTTATTGGAACTATGTTCCTATTTATTTTTGTTTCTAATTGGTCAGGTGCCCTTTTACCTTGGAAAATCATACAGTTACCTCATGGGGAGTTAGCTGCGCCCACGAATGATATAAATACTACTGTTGCTTTAGCTTTACCCACGTCAGTGGCATATTTTTATGCAGGTCTTACCAAAAAAGGGTTGGGTTATTTCGAGAAATACATCAAACCAACTCCAATACTTTTACCAATTAACATCCTAGAAGATTTCACAAAACCCTTATCTCTTAGTTTTCGACTTTTCGGGAATATATTGGCTGATGAATTAGTAGTTGTTGTTCTTGTTTCTTTAGTCCCTTCAGTAGTTCCTATACCTGTCATGTTTCTTGGATTATTTACAAGTGGTATTCAAGCTCTTATTTTTGCAACGTTAGCCGCGGCTTATATAGGTGAATCCATGGAGGGTCATCATTGACTAGTTTTCGAAATAGTCTTTTTTTTTTAGCTTATCCCAATTCATGCATGGTTCAAGATAATCTGCTTGGTTGGAGAACATAATAGATATAAATACGTATGAATATATGACCTAGAGTCGTAGGAGAGAAGATGAACGATATTACGGAATTGTAAAAAAAAAAAGGGGATGGGTTGGGGAGGTCACACTAGATGTATGTAATGTCTATAAGTCTAGCCGCTTTTTGTGTGGGTTTCGAGGAATGATTCTATAATCCGATTCAATATAAAATGTGGCCAGTTTACGTTATGGAAGAAAGAAATGTATATGTAATATGTATATGTAATATTAGATATTCACTAGTTATATAGTCCTATCTATATATAAATAGAAGTCCTTATGCCTTACCTATATACTAACTAACTATATATATATCTAACTATATGCTATATATATGTAATATATATAGCATATAGTTAGATAGCAATATATATAGCAAAATAAATAAAAAAAATATATATATATGTATTGATATACATATTGATATCGTTATATTGATATATTGATATCGTTATATTGATATATTGATATCGTTGATATCGATCATATTGATATCCATTGCATATATTGATGATTGCATATATTGATGATTGCATATATTGATTTGATTGCAGTTTACTGCATTTAGATTAGATGGATTACAAGATAAGTCAAGTCCTTTCTTCTGTTTCATTTGTGATTGTGGATTGGATGAAAAAACAGATGAACTCAAGGATATAGAAGAGTAAAGAACGAAGGATGGAATGAAAGAATGGTTGGAAAGAAAGAAATGCAATAACTAGAGCCGTATGTATATGGATTTACAAAAACTTCATCATGGGTAGAAATAAAAAACGAGATATCGAAGTAGTTCTGACGATTCAGTAATATTATCATTAGTTTTTAGTTACTCCGACCCAATAGATCTTAATGATCAAACTTAATGATAAAATTAAGTAATAATTCATTGGTTGATTGTATCATTAACCATTTTTTTTTTTTGTGCGAGGAACTTACCATGAATCCACTGATTTCTGCCGCTTCCGTTATTGCTGCTGGATTGGCTGTAGGACTTGCTTCTATTGGACCCGGAGTTGGTCAAGGTACTGCTGCAGGCCAAGCTGTAGAGGGTATTGCGAGACAACCAGAAGCAGAGGGTAAAATACGAGGTACTTTATTGCTTAGTCTAGCTTTTATGGAAGCTTTAACAATTTACGGA